TTGCATAAATTATTTTTGTAAAAAATTTTTTTTTTAAATATTTATATATTTTTATCACAAATAGAGTATTTTAATTTTAAATAGTGAAAATTAAACAACATAGTATCTAATAATGTAATTGAATATTGCTTAAAAATATAATTTATGCAATAATGTTAAATATTTGATATTTTAAAGAGAGAAAAAGTTACGAGATGCGTGAATAAATTTTAAATGTATGATGTGATTTATTTTAAATATAAATATTTTTATAAGTACTATTAAAATTTAATTTATTAAAAGTAAAATTTTTTACCATTTTAAATTTCTAAAAAAAGAAAAAATTAAAAATTTAATGTGGCCCTAAGTCGAAAAAAGGGCCATAACTGCAGCATCTTTTAATTAATAAGTGTCTGCCTTCTGCCACAATTAAGTAAGCATTTATTTTTGAAAACGTTAAAGGGAGCGAAGTGCTCCCTCTTTTTTTAAAGTAATAAAGGATATCACGACTAAACCAATAAATAAATAGCATGTTAATATTAAAATTAATAATGAGTTATTTTTATTAAATATTTCAGAAGTTACATAATAACTTTCTGAAAAAAAAATTAAATGATTATAGTAATGAAAATAATAAATTATTATAAAACATATAAGTATTATTAAAAAAATTTTAGGATTGAAATTAAAAGATATATTAGCTGATAAAGCTCTTATATATAAAAAAATTACTATTATACCTCTTAAATATAAGATAAATAAAATTATAATTAATCATGAGGGGATTAATTTTATTAAAAAGAAAGTAATACTAATAGTTGTTATAATAATTGTTAAACTTAAAAGTAAAGGATTAGAAATAGAAATAAAAAAAGAAATTAAAAATGTTATTAAAATTATTGAGATAAAAACAGATTATTAGTTTTAAGCTATTAAATTATTCTATTTTCTACTTTCAAAGAAGATGTTTAAACTAAATAGCTTTTTCAAAAGAAAAAAAAATAAATACATTTTTGTGCTAAAAAAGAATAAAGTAAAAAATAAAAAAAATTCTTTTTATTTATATAAAGATAATTTTTTTTTAAAATAAATAAAGTTTTATTTTGGCTTTTTTTAAATTTTTTTTTAAAATTTATATGTAATTAAAGCAGTATAAAATTTTATTTATAAAAATTGAAATAGTTTTAAAATCAAAGGTAGTAAATTATGTGCCAGCAGCTGCGGTTATACATGAACTTTAAAATTTAAATTTAATGAAATAAAATTTTTATAAATTAGGTGAAATTATTATTATAATAATATTTTTATGTAAAAATAAGAAATAAAAATAGGATTAGATACCCTAGTATTCTTATACTTATAATATCATTAAAGAATAAATTAAAAGATTTGACGGTATTTAGTCTTGCTAGAGGAACTTGTAAATTAAACGATAATCCACGAGTATTCTACTTATATTATTTTTTAAATATCGTTGTATAAAATATTTTTTAAAAATATATTTAAAATTCAAATCTAGATTTAGAATATATAAGTTTTTATGAGTTACAATTATTAAAATAATAATGAATTTTATTTTTAAACAAATAAATGAAGGAGGATTTAGAAGTAAAAGTTTAAAGAATGGGACTTAGAAAAAGGAATTAAATATGTACACATCGCCCGTCGCTCTCAGATTGAGACAAGTCGTAACAAAGTAAATGTATTGGAAAATGTATTTAGTCAAGATATAGCTTATAAAAGAGCAATTTGCTTACAACAAATAGGAGTAATTTACTATCTTGATAATAAAAATTAAGGTTTCTTAAAAAGTACTGTAAAGGAAAATTAAAAATTTTAGGTAGAAAAATTTACCTTTGGTATCAGGGTCTTTTTAAATTTTTATTTATATAAAATTCCCGAAAAATTGTGAGCTATTTAATAACAATTATTATTGTTAAAAAATATTTGATTATTAAATAGATAATAAATTTTAGTCAAACAATTTTATCTGGTTTTAAAAAATATTTAGGATAAGCTAAATTTTTTGTTAAAAAATTTTTTTTTTAAAAAAAATGATCTTGAAAGAAGATATTTTAAAGTGAGTAAATTCTTTTAAATAATTTTTTATTTATTTTTAACAAATTATAAAATTTAACTAAAAATTTTTAGAAAAAATGAAAGAATTAGTATTTAAACAATTTTAAATCTAAAAATTTGAAAAAATAAAGGAACTCTACAAATATAGATAAAGACTGTTTAACAAAAACATTTCTTTTTGAAAATAAAAAGTAACTTCTGCTCAATGATACATATATTTAATAGCCGCAGTATTTTAACTGTGCAAAGGTAGCAAAATAATTAGTTATTTAATTGATAACTTGCATGAAAGAATTTACTTTATTGATTTTTCTTTATTATTGATAATGAATTTAAAATTTTCGTAAAAATTCGAAAATATTTTAAGGGACGAGAAGACCCTATAGAATTTTTATTTTGCTTAATTTTTTTTAAAAAATTGGCAAATTTTTATTTGGGGCGAATAACAAAAAAATAATCTTTGTTTTTTATTATACTAAAAATAAGAGTTTTGATCCTTATGAGAACAATGAAAAATTACCTTAGGGATAACAGCGTAATATTTTTTAGAGAGTTCATATCGATAAAAAAGTTTGCGACCTCGATGTTGAATTAAAAGTGCTTTAATGAGAAGAAAAATTAAAAGCTAGTCTGTTCGACTATTTAACTTTTACATGATTTGAGTTCAAACCGGTGCAAGCCAGGTTGGTTTCTATCTTTAAATTATTATATATTTAATATAGTACGAAAGGATTTATTAAATTAAAAAATTTATTATTATTAGAATAATGTTATTTGTATTTCAATATTTAGTTACTATAATTTTAGGATTAGTCGGATTAGCTTTTGTAACTTTAATAGAGCGTAAAGTTATAAGATATATACAAATACGAAAAGGGCCTAATAAAGTTGGTTATTTAGGACTTCTTCAACCTTTTTCAGATGCTGTAAAATTATTTACTAAAGAATTAATTGTTCCCTATAAAAGAAATTTTTTTATATTTTTTATTGGACCTGCTTTAAGAATTATTTTAATACTACTAATTTGATTAATTTATCCAACTTGAGTTGGATACGAAAGATTTAAATATAGAGGGTTATTTTTTTTTTGTATTTTAGGTGTCGGAGTTTATGGAATATTTATTTCAGGTTGAATTAGAAATTCTAAATACAGAAGATTAGGAAGATTACGGGCAGTTGCACAAACAATTTCTTATGAAGTTTCATTAATTATTTTAATTTTAAATTATTTTATTTTAATTGAAAGAATGTCAATAAAAGACTTTTTTGTATGACAAAATAGTTATTACATAGCAATAATATTTTTACCTTTTTTTTCTATTTGATTTGTAAGATGTATTGCTGAATTAAATCGAACTCCTTTTGATTTTGCAGAAGGTGAATCAGAATTAGTTTCTGGATTCAATACAGAGTACAGTTCTGGCCTTTTTTCTATAATTTTTATAGCTGAATATGGTTTCATTTTTTTTATTTGCATTTTAAACAGCTATATATTTATGGGTTCAAGATTTATTTATATTAAAAGAATAATTTTACTATATTTAGTTCTTTGATTTCGTGGAACATATCCACGATATCGATATGATAAATTTATAATAACAGCATGAAAAGTATTTTTACCAATTGGTTTGTTTATGCTTATTGTTTCTATAATAATAAAAATCATACTTTAATTGCATTAAATTTTGAATTTTTCAGAAAATAATTTAAAGATAAAATATTGGTTTTGGATACCAAAAATAGTAAATACTTTTTCTGAGTCTAAGGATTATTTTCATTTATTTAATATCATTATTTATTGTTATTCTTTTTAGATTTTGTTTTAAACGAAATCATCTTTTAATTATTTTGTTAAGAATAGAATTTTGTATATTAATTTTATTTGTTATTTTAGAAACTATATTATCTATAATAAATACAGATATTTATTTAGGATTATATTTTTTATTATTAAGAATTTGTGAAGGAGTAATTGGACTAGGATTAGTCGTTGCATTAAGACGTGCTCATGGGTTTGATTATTTTAGAATTAAAAATTTCATACTATGTTAAAATTTATGTTTATATTAGTTTTAACCTTATTTTTAAGAGATGTTGATTTGTTACTTATAAGTTTATTTATTTTAGGCATTTTATATTTTATTAGTTATAGAAATATAAATGTTTATATTTTTGGTTTTGAAGATCAATTTTCTTGATTAATAATTATTTTAAGTATTTATGTAGTTATTTTAAGAATTTTAGCAGGAAAAGAAATAAAAATTTCAAAAATTTTTTTGTTTTTAAATTTAAAATTATTATTATTTTTATACATTTCTTTTTCTACTAGTAATTTTATAATATTTTATTTCACATTTGAATCAAGTTTAATCTTTATTTTTTTAATCGTAAGTGGATGAGGATATCATTATAATCGGTTAAAAGCATCTTTATACTTATTATTTTACACTTTATTTTTTTCTCTTCCAATATTAATCGGAATTTTATTTTTTTTAAAAAATTATGATCTATCATTTTTTTTTATAAAATATTCAAACGATTTATTTGAAAAATTATTTTTAATTAGAATTGTTTTAGGAATATTAGTAAAAATTCCAATATGAGGTATTCATTTATGGCTTCCTAAAGCCCATGTAGAAGCAAGTGCAAGAGGATCTATACTTTTAGCAGGTATTTTATTAAAATTAGGGGGTTACGGGCTTTGACGGATTAATGTTATTTTAAATTTAAATGAATATTGAATAATATTGTTATTCATTTTTTTAATAATGGGATCTATTATTATTTGTCTTGAATGTTTAATACAAAGAGATTTAAAAACGTTAATTGCTTATTCTTCAGTATGCCATATAGGGCCAGTTGCTCTTATATTAATTCTTGGTTATAGTTACTCTTGAGCGTCCGGCGGATATATAATATTTGCTCATGGATTAAGATCTTGTGGCTTATTTTATTTAAGAGGTCTTATTTATAGACGATTTTCTACTCGGTCTACTTATCTTTTAGGGGGATGTTTAGCTTATTTTCCAAAATTTAGGATATGATGATTTATTTTTTGTTCTGTAAATTTAGGAGCGCCTCCTTTTTTAAATTTATTTAGAGAAATTATGACATATATAATAATATATTTATATTCATATGTAATATTGTTAATTTTTATAACTTTAAGATTTTTCAGAGCAGCATTCAGCTTATATTTGTATATTAGAATTAATCAAGGAATACCTAATTTTTCTTATAAAGGATATAACCCTGAAGAAATTGTAGATAATTTTATTTTGTTTATATGTTTATATCCTTTAGTCAGTTATTTGATTATTTGCTTTAATAGTTTAAAAAAAATATTAAATTGTGATTTTAAAGATGTAAATTACTTAAAGCAATAGAACTACTTTTAATTATTATACTTTTTATTACAATAATTATAGGAACTTATATTTCTATATTTAATTTAGAAATTTATGTTCAATGAGAAATTTTTAGAATAAATAGAATGTCAATAAGATGAATTATACTTTTTGATTGTTATTCTATTTTATTTATAATAACTGTTTTATTTATTTCTATTATAGTAATATTTTACAGAAATGAATATATATCAGAAGATATTTTTATTTATCGATTTAAACTTTTAGTTTTATGATTTGTAATAAGAATATTATTATTAGTGCTAAGACCTAATTTAGTCAGAATAATCTTAGGTTGAGATGGCTTAGGATTATCATCTTATTGTTTAGTTATTTATTATAATAATTATAAATCTAATGCTGCAGGAATAATTACTGTTTTAACTAATCGAATTGGAGATGTAATTTTATTATTTAGTATTAGAATCATAAGAGTCTATGGACAATTTGATTATTTATTAACAGATAGTAAAAAATTTTTAGGTTTATTAGCAATTTTAATTGCTATAACTAAAAGTGCTCAAATTCCCTTTTCAGCCTGACTTCCTGCTGCTATAGCAGCACCCACTCCAGTTTCTTCATTAGTACATTCTTCAACTTTAGTAACAGCAGGTGTTTATTTTTTATTTCGATTTGCTGAAAAAACTGCAGCATATTCTGAATCATTATTGTTTATAGGAGCACTAACCATATTAATTTCTGGATTATCTGGATGTTATGAATTAGATTTTAAAAAAGTTATTGCTTTATCAACATTAAGGCAATTAGGAATAATATTTTTTGGCTTGGGATTAATAGCATATAATTGAGTTTTTTTTCACCTATTAATTCATGCTTTATTTAAATCTTTAATATTTATATGCGCTGGAGTTATTATTCATAGAATAAAAAGAAGACAAGATTTTCGAATTATAGGTGGAATACTGATAACCTTTCCTTTTATTAAAAGATTACTCTTATTTAGAGTATTAAGGTTATGTGGTATTCCATACTTAGGAGGGTTTTATTCTAAAGATTTATTAGTTGAAATATTTTTTATATTTAATATAAATTCAGTAAGAATTATAATGTTTATTTTTAGTTTATTTTTTACATTACTATACAGAATACGATTTTGTATAAAGTTAATAATAGGGTCATTTAATGGTTTTACAATTATAAATTATAATTATACAAATAATTTTTTTTATAGCCTTTTCTTACTTTACTTTATAGGATTATTTTCAGGTTACACTATTCTTCAAATAATTAACAAACTAACATTATTAAGTTTCCCTTCTTTTGAAGAAAAATTTTTAGCATTTTGTTTATTTTTAATAATTTTTTTTATTAGACTAAGAGGAAGAACTTTAAAAATAAACAAATTATTAGAAATTTTTTTCTCTGATATATTTGGAATATCCAAATTATCATCATGAGTTTCAATTACAAGATTAAAATTAAGAAATCATTATTTAATATTTTTAGAAATAGGCTGATTAGAAAAATTAGGACCTCAAGGTCTTTCTTTATCTGTTAACTGAATAAGCATAAAAATTAGAGGGCTATCATTTGATTATATAAATTCTTATTTTATACTTTATTATTTTTGATTTTTCATTTTAATAATAATTTTATACTAATATAGCTTAATTAAAGTAAAACACTGAAAATGTTTAGATAGATTCATTTCTTATTAGTAACTTTCAAAAATAAATGCTTACTTAATTGTGGCAGAAGGCAGACACTTATTAATTAAAAGATGCTGCAGTTATGGCCCTTTTTTCGACTTAGGGCCACATTAAATTTTTAATTTTTTCTTTTTTTAGAAATTTAAAATGGTAAAAAATTTTACTTTTAATAAATTAAATTTTAATAGTACTTATAAAAATATTTATATTTAAAATAAATCACATCATACATTTAAAATTTATTCACGCATCTCGTAACTTTTTCTCTCTTTAAAATATCAAATATTTAACATTATTGCATAAATTATATTTTTAAGCAATATTCAATTACATTATTAGATACTATGTTGTTTAATTTTCACTATTTAAAATTAAAATACTCTATTTGTGATAAAAATATATAAATATTTAAAAAAAAAATTTTTTACAAAAATAATTTATGCAAACATATTTATATAAATAAAAATTATTTATAAACATATATATATATATATATATATTAAGATTGATATTTTATAATACATATTTAAAAAATTTCTTTTTTTGGTTTAAAAAAATTATTTTTTAAAAAAATAAAAAAGTGAAATGCCTGAAAAGGAATACTTTGATAAGGTAAAAATGCAAAATTTTTTTGCTTTCACTAAAGATTTAAGTTAAGAAAACTAATAGCCTTCAAAGTTATAATTATTTATTATAATAATCTTTAGCTTTAGTAGTTAAATTAACGTTAATTTTGTAAATTAAAAATGGTCTTACCCTAAAGCTATAAAAATATTTTATATTGCATTACGTAAATCTCATCCTATCACTAAAATAATTAATTCAAGATTGATTGATCTTCCTTCTCCATCAAATATTAATATTTGATGAAATATAGGGTCAATATTAGGTATTATTTTGTCTATACAAATTATAACAGGGATTTTTTTAGCTATACATTATGTACCAAATATTTTAATAGCTTTTGATAGAGTTATTCATATTATACGTGATGTAAATTATGGTTGACTAATACGAGTGATTCATACTAATGGTGCTTCTTTATTTTTTTTTTGTGCATATTTACATATAGCTCGTGGAATTTATTATTCTTCTTATAAATTAATACCTGTTTGAAATTCAGGTATTTTGATTATTTTCCTTTTAATAGGAACAGCTTTTTTAGGATATGTGTTACCTTGAGGTCAAATATCTTTTTGAGGTGCCACTGTAATTACAAATTTAATTTCTGCTATTCCTTATTTAGGTAATTCAATTGTAATATGACTTTGAGGGGGGTTTTCAGTAGATAATCCTACTTTAAATCGATTTTTTACTTTTCATTTTTTATTACCCTTTATTATTTTAATAATGGTGGTAATTCATTTAGTTCTACTACATGAAACTGGTTCTAGAAATCCATTAGGTTGTAATTCTGATTTAGATAAAATCCCCTTTCATCCTTATTTTTCTATTAAAGATATTTTAGGGTTTTCATTAATTTTATCTTTATTTTTAATTATAAATCTAATTTCGCCACATATAATTGCAGATCCAGAAAACTTTAATTCAGCAAATCCTTTGAACACTCCACCGCATATTCAGCCAGAATGATATTTTTTATTTGCTTATGCGATTTTACGTTCAATCCCTAATAAATTAGGCGGGGTAATTGCGTTAGTATTATCAATTCTTATTTTTATAATTTTACCATTTTTAAATTTTAAAAGTTGAAGAATACCTCGAGTGTATCCTTTAAATAAAGTTATATTTTGAATTTTAATTAGAATGTTAATTTTATTAACATGAATTGGAGCACGGCCTGTTGAAGAACCATTTATTAAAATTGGACAATTTTTAGCAGTTATATATTTCTTATATTTTATTATAATACCGATATTCAGGTTAAAGTTAGAAGTTTAATTACTGTAAGAATTTTAATTCATTTTTAAATTCTAAATTTAATACATTAATCTGTCATTACAGCTAATATAAATTAAAAGTAAGCTAAAGTAAGCTAATGGGTTCATACCCCATGCATGGAAATATTCCCTTTTAATACATAAATGTCATTTTCATATTTAGTCCTATTATTTTTTTAATTCCTTTAATATTGGGAACTTTTTTAGTTTTGTCATCTTCATCTTGATTTTCTTTATGATTAGGAATAGAACTTAACGTTATTTCATTTATTCCTATAATTTTATCAGATTCTTCAAGATCGGCTGAATCAGCTATTTCTTACTTTTTAATTCAAGCTTTTTCTTCTCTTTTATTTATTTCTGTTATTTTTATAACAACTATTTTTAGTTTATTTATTGTAAATAGTATTTTTATTATAATTGTAATAATATTAAAAATAGGAAGTGCTCCTTTTCATTCATGGGTTCTTTTTATAGTTAAGTCATTAACATGACCTAAAATAATTTTATTGCTAATCTGACAAAAAATTAATCCCTTATTTTTATTAAATTTGTTTAATAGTAATTTATTTAGATTTATTGTTTTAAATGCAGTGATTGGAGCATTTACAGGATTGAGGCAATTTTCATTCCGAAAAATAATAGTATTATCTTCTTTAGTTCATTTAAGATGAATTTTTTTAGCTATGCAATATTCACATATAAATTGAATTTTATATTTTATAGGTTATTCTATTAATTTATTAATTTTAATATTTTTATTTTATTATTTTAACTTAAATTATGTAAAAGATATTTTTAAAATTAAAAATAACAATTTTCAGTCTGCTATAGTATGCTTTTATATCTTTAATATGGCTGGACTTCCACCATTTACAGGTTTTTTTTTAAAATGAATAGTGTTATCCTTTTCTATTGAAAAAAATATTTTTTTATCATTTATTGTTTTAATAATATCCTTATTAAGATTAGTATTTTATATTCGAATTATTTATAATAGAATATTATTATCTAAAGTTTCAATTACTTTAATGTTTAATTATAAATTAACATTTTATGTATTTCCAATTTTTATTATTGGACCAATATTTATTTCTTTAATTTAAGTCTTAATATAAATATTCTTTAGATTTTGCAAATCTATGTGCAATTACACTATAAGACTATGTTTAATAGAATTAAACTATTTCTAACGAATTCAAAATTCGTTGTGCTCTTACACCAAATCATATAATAAAAGAATTTTATTCATAAATAGATTTACAATCTACCGCTTAAATCAGCCATTTTATCGAGACGATGATTATTTTCTACTAATCATAAAGACATTGGAACTCTTTATTTTATTTTTGGTGCAGCATCTGGCTTAATTGGGGCTTCTTTAAGATTAATAATTCGATTAGAATTATCTATGCCTGGTTCTTTATTTATTAATAGACAATTTTATAATAGAGTAGTAACAGCCCATGCTTTTATTATAATTTTTTTTATAGTTATGCCAATAATAATTGGTGGATTTGGAAACTGATTAGTTCCTATTATAATAGAAATCCCTGATATAGCATTTCCTCGACTGAATAATATAAGATTTTGATTATTACCCCCTTCATTAAGCCTATTATTAATAGGAGCTGCAGTAGAGTCTGGAGCTGGAACTGGATGAACAGTTTATCCACCTTTAAGAAGAGTGCCTGCTCATAGGGGTCCCAGAGTAGATTTAAGAATTTTTTCTTTACATTTAGCAGGAGTCTCTTCAATTTTAGGAGCAATTAATTTTATTACAACTATTTTAAATATACGAACACCTGATATAAAAATAGCATCGCTTCCATTATTTGTATGATCAGTGTTAGTAACAGCTTTTTTATTACTTTTTTCTTTACCAGTACTTGCAGGTGCAATTACTATACTTTTAACAGATCGAAATTTAAATACATCTTTTTTTGATCCCACAGGCGGGGGTGATCCATTGTTATATCAACATTTATTTTGATTTTTTGGTCATCCTGAAGTTTATATTTTAATTTTACCTGGATTTGGTATTGTTTCCCATATTATTGCACATATATCTGGAAAAAAAGAAGTATACAGAAAAGTAAGAATAGGCTATGCAATAGCAATTATTGGTGCATTAGGTTTTGCAGTATGAGCTCATCATATGTTTACAGTAGGCTTAGATGCAGATACTCGAGCATTTTTTACTGCTGCAACAATGATTATTGCTATCCCTACAGGAATTAAGGTATTTAGATGATTAATGACTATATTTGGAGGAATTGTTAAACATTCAGCAGAAAGATTATGGTCTTTAGGTTTTATTTTTTTATTTGCAGTTGGTGGTCTTACAGGTGTTGTTTTATCTAATTCTTCAATTGATATTGCTCTTCATGATACATATTATGTTGTAGCTCATTTTCATTATGTCTTATCTATGGGAGCAGTTTTTGCAATTTTAGCAGGATTAATTCATTGATTTCCAGTATTTACTGGTTATTCTTTAAAAAAATCTTTATTAATTATTCATTTTTATTTGATATTTTTAGGTGTAAATTTAACATTTTTTCCCCAGCATTTTTTAGGAATAATAGGAATGCCACGACGGTATTCTGATTATCCGGATGCTTACTATTCATGAAATCTAGTATCTTCAATTGGGTCTTTTATTTCTTTTTTTGCGACTTTTTTATTTATTTTTACAATTATAGAAGCATTTATTTCTAAACGAAAAATAAGAAAAACTTATTTGTTAAGAGCTTCTGTAGAATGATTTCATAGAGCTCCTCCTATTAGACATACTTATTCTGAGCTTCCTTTAATTTCAGTATTCTAAATTGACAGACTAATGTGATGGATTTAAAATCCATTTATAAAAAATTTATTTTTATTTAGAAAATGGCAACTTGAATAGATCTTACTTTCCAAGATTCTGTTTCACCTCTTATAGAGTTTATGATATTTTTTCATGACCATGTAATTGTAATTTTATCTTTAATTTGCTTTATTTCTGGATATTTATTATATATAAGATTATCAAATCGCTTTCTCTTTAAAACATCTATTAATAGACATTTGACTGAATTAATTTGATTATTTATACCTGCATTAATTTTAATTTTTGTTTCTTTACCATCAATTAAAATTTTATATCTTTTAGAAAACTCTAAAAGACCTGCAGTAACAATTAAAACTTCAGGTCATCAATGATATTGATCTTATGAGTACTCAGATTTTTGAAATATTGAATTTGATTCTTATATATTGCCTTATGAAAATTTAGAACAATTTCGTTTATTAGATGTAGATAATCGCACGGTAATCCCAATATTAACTCGAATTCGATTTTTAATTACAGCTTCTGATGTACTTCATGCTTGAGCTCTTCCTGCTCTAAGAATTAAAATAGATGCAGTTCCTGGTCGATTAAATCAGATTATAACTTATTTATATCGTCCAGGTCTTTATTATGGACAATGTTCAGAAATTTGCGGAGTTAATCATAGATTTATACCTATTGTGTTAGAAGTAGTAAGAAACGAAGAATTTAAAAAATGAGTTAGTACTTATTTAACTTTTAGTTAATAAAAATAACGTTATTTTGTCAAAATAAAATTGCTTTTAGCAAAGTTTAATTCCACAAATAATACCAATATTTTGACTTGCTATATTATTAATTATAATGATTATAATAATACTTATTATAAGTGTATTATACTTTATTCCTTTCTTCTCTTTTAATAGAAAAAAAATTAAATTTGAAGTTAATAACAGTTTATGAATATGATAATATCATTATTTTCAATTTTTGACCCTTCATCTTCTTATTATTTTCATTTTTTTTGATTTAGAATTCCTATTATCTTATTTTTTTTAACGCCATCATTTTGATTAAACCCTCCACAATTTTTTTATAGTCTAATTTTAATTAATAAAGCTTTATTTAAAGAATTTAAACCATTGATTATAAATTCAATTGCTAAAAGAAGAATGGTTCTAGTTTGTAGATTATTTATTTTCATTCTCTTAAGCAATCTAATTGGTCTTTTACCTTATGTTTTTACTAGAACTTCTCATATAATAATTTCAATAAGTATAGCTTTTCCATTTTGAATAAGATCCTTTTTGTATTCTTGAATTAATCATACTAAACATGCTTTAGCTCATTTAACTCCTTTAGGAACTCCTCCGGCTTTAATAATATTTATAGTTTTGATTGAATTAATTAGAGCATTAATTCGTCCAATTACATTAAGAATTCGACTTTCTGCAAATATAATTGCAGGTCATTTATTAATTTCTTTAATCACCTCTTGTAATATTTCTTTATTTGTAATAATTCCTATTTTAAGTAATATTTTATTAATAACTTTAGAAACAGCAGTTGCATTTATTCAAGCTTATGTATTTTCAATTTTAATTACTCTTTATATTAGAGAAGTATATGACATCACAAAATCATACTTATCATTTAGTGGAAAAAAGAGCATGACCTTTAATTACTTCTGGTTCTGTATTTATTATTGCATTAGGAATTGTTCAATGATTTCATTATAGAATAATAAATTTGTTTATTATTGGAATAATTTCAATATTAATTATAATATATTTATGATGAAAAGATATAATTCGAGAATCAACTTTTTTAGGGTTTCATACAATAGAAGTTACTAAAGGTATTCAAATAGGAGTACTATTGTTTATTGCATCTGAAGTAATATTCTTTTTTTCTTTTTTTTGAACATTTTTTTATAGAAGATTAGACCCTGTCATTCACTTAAGAATAAAATGACCACCTAAAGGCATTATTGCATTTGATCCTTTTAATATTCCTTTAATAAATTCATATATTTTAATATGTTCAAGAGTTTCAGTTACATGAGCACATCATAGTCTTGTTATAAACAATCAATCTAATTTTAAAGTTAGAATAGTTATTACAATTATTTTAGGAGTATACTTTACTATAATTCAATATATAGAATATATAGAAGCATCTTTTTGTATTTCAGATGCTGTTTATGGCTCTATTTTTTTTGTAGCAACTGGATTTCATGGACTACATGTGATTATTGGAACCATTTTTTTAACGATTTGTCTTATCCGTCAATGAAAATTTCACATAAATAAAAGCCATCATCAAGGGTTTGAAGCTGCTGCTTGATATTGACATTTTGTTGACACAGTATGATTATTTTTATATATATCAATTTATTTATGAACAGTATATTTTTTTAGTATGAAAGTATAACTAACTTCCAATTAGTAGGTCCTATATAGGAAAAAATAATTTATATGTGTATACTATTACCAATTTTTATTACAATAATTCTTATTTTTATTAATATTTTTATTTCAAAAAAATCTTTTTATAAATTCTATAAACAAACTCCTTTTGAATGTGGATTCAATAGGCTTTGCTTTTCACGTATTCCTTTTTCAATTCAATTTTTTTTNATTGCATTAATTTTTTTAATTTTTGATATTGAAATTGCATTAATTTTACCTATTCCTTATATTTTTATAAATATAAATATAATTATAATTTTTACATTATTTACAATTATTGTAATTTTAATTTTAGGTCTTTTTTATGAATGAAAAAAAGGAATATTAAAATGATTTTCATAAAACTATAGTTAATTAATAACATTTATTTTGCAAATAAAAATTGCTAAAGGAAGCGATTAATTGCACTCAGTTTCGACCTGAATTTAGGATATATTCCCCTTTTATCTTAAGATTCTGAAAGCCAGAAATAGACTTTTAATCTAAATTAGGTATTTAGCGATTACCCTTAAGAAATTAAATGAAGCTAATTTAGCATGTTACTGTTAATAACAAGATAGGAAATAATTCCCATTTAAAGGAAATGATTATTTAAAATTAAGCTTCTAACTTAAATTTTTAGCAGTGAAATTCTGTTACTTTCCTATTTTCATAGTTTAAAAAAAAACAAATGTCTTTCAAGCATTAAATAAGAGTTTCCTTGAAAATATGTGTATATATGTATATATATATATATATATATATATATGTGTNTANAAANNNTNTTTATATATATATATATNT